TGTGGAAATCCATCTATGGTAATAGACAGTAAAAACTCCATAGAGTTGGTCTTTTGAACCCGCTTCAAGCTATCATGACAATTCACGAATCTTGGGGTAAACAATCTCTCTTGCTTATGTTTACTTTTTTCACCATTTGATTCTTGTACATAGGAAATGAGACTCAACTTTTTTACTGCAAATTTAGAAGCCGTTTTCTTTCACTCATATAACTATCTGGTTTAGTTCATCAACTCAAATGCTGAAGAAAAATAAAAAATATATATAGTCAATCAAATCTTTTTATCCTTGTTTCTAGAAAGAAAAGAATTTTGATAAATTTTAGGTCTCACCGAATCACACGTAGAGATATTGATAACACACATAGAGCTAATGGTATTTCATAACTAATTGATTGAGCAGCTGCCCGTAGACCACCTAAAAAGGAATATTTATTATTTGATCCATACCCCGACATAAGAAGTCCAACGGGAGCAATACTTGAAATGGCAATCCAAAAAAAAACACCAATACTAAGATCGGCTAGAACAAGGTGATCACCAAAAGGAATTACTGAATAACTTAGAAAGATAGATATTACTGCTATGGATGGTCCAATACTGAATAAACGAGTATCTCCTGTAGATGGAATAAGGTTCTCTTTCAAAAGTAGTTTTGTCCCATCTGCTAGAGCTTGAAGAATTCCTAAAGGGCCGGCATATTCAGGCCCGATACGTTGTTGTATTCCTGCAGATATTTCTCTTTCTAACCAAACAATTACTAGTACACCTATTGTGATTCCTAATACAAGAGTCACAATAGGGACAAGCATCCATATGATCCCATAGACTTCTTTTAAGGATTCCAATTTGGAAAAAGAATTGATAGTCTCTATTTCTGTTGTATCAATTATCATTTCAACGATCAACTTCTCCCATAATGATATCTATGCTACCTAGTATTGTCATAATATCAGCCAATTTCATTCTTTTAACTAACTGAGGAAGAATTTGCAAATTGATAAAACCTGGTGGGCGAATTTTCCATCTCCAAGGAAAAACGCTCTGGTCTCCTATCAGAAAAATCCCCAATTCTCCTTTTGGGGCTTCAACTCTCACATAAAGTTCTTGTTTCGACAATTCAAAAGTTGGAGAAGGCTTTTTACTAATAAACCGATATTCAAAATCATTCCATTCAGGATCTTTTAATCTGTCAAAACGTCGCATTTCTAAATTTTCGTAAGGCCCTCCTGGAATTCCTTCCAGAGCCTGTTGAATAATCTTTATGGATTCTGTCATTTCACCGATTCGTACTAAATAACGAGCTAATGAATCCCCTTCTCGTTGCCATTGAACCTGCCAATCAAATTCGTCGTAAGACTCATAATGATCAACTTTACGAAGATCCCATTCTATTCCGGAAGCTCGTAGCATTGGTCCCGATAAACCCCAATTTACTGCCTCGTCTCTCCCAATAATGCCTACGCCTTCAACTCGTTCTAAAAAAATAGGATTCCGGGTAATAAGTTTTTGATACTCAGCAACCCCTGTTAAAAAATAATCGCAAAAATCCAAACATTTATCTATCCAGCCATAGGGTAGATCGGCAGCCACTCCTCCAATACGAAAATAATTATGCATCATTCGCATACCGGTGGCAGCTTCGAATAGGTCATATATCAATTCTCTTTCTCGAAAAATATAGAAGAAAGGGGTCTGTGCACCAATATCCGCCATAAAAGGACCGAGCCATAACAAATGAGAAGCTATCCGACTCAACTCCAACATAATGACTCTGATATAGCTAGCCCTTTTAGGTACTTGAATATTGCCTAATTGTTCGGGTCCATTTATGGTTATTGCTTCTGTGAACATAGTAGCTAAATAATCCCAACGTGTTACATAAGGCAAATATTGTATAATTGTTCGGTTTTCCGCAATTTTCTCCATCCCTCTATGTAAATAACCCAATATTGGTTCGCAGTCGACAACATCTTCACCATCTAGAGTAACGATGAGTCGAAGAACACCGTGCATTGATGGGTGCTGAGGCCCCATATTGACTATCATGAGGTCTTTTCTTGTAGTTGGTGCAGTCATAAGTTTTTTAACGATTCATTCTTCCATGAATTACTGAAAGTGAAAAGAAGTTCATCAAAATTTAATCGAAACATATAAGTGAAAATGAAATAACTCTTCAAATTAATCAAATTAACGAGTTTTTGTCTCTCGAATCTCCAACTGATTAATTAATTCTTTATAACGTACTCTATTTTTTTTTGCCAAATAAGCTAGCAGTCGTTGACGTTTTCCCAAAATTTTCTTCAAACCTCTCTGAGATAAATAGTCTTTTTTGTGCAATTCTAAATGTGAAGTAAGTCTCCGTATCTTATTGGTGAAATTGAATACTTGAAATTCAACAGATCCTTTCTTTTCTTCTTGAAAAATAACTGAAATGACAGAATTTTTTACCATAAATGAATTTCCCCTTTCTTTATTTTACAGATATGGATTTTTTATAATTTTATTGATCAGTAATAATAATGCCAGTAATTTGAACGTGGTATATAGACTTAATTTCTTTATGAACCTCTAATTTTAGCAATTCCAATAAATTAATCAAATTTCAAATTTGATTCAGATAGGAATCCAAAAAGGTGGTAGGTACGTTTTTTTCAGTCACAAAAGCGAATAATTGAAACCTAAAATCCTAAAATGAAGAAGATTCTGTTGATTCATTTCTAGATCTAATCAATACCTTATTTTATTGATTTAGTATTGTCTACTCGAATTAGATTCGAATGAGATGTAAAACAAGGCATGTTTGCATTTGTTTACTTTCAGATACTCTATACGAGACAGGGTATATAGTACTATCAATTAATTTTCAATCGTGGATACATATGTATCCTTAAGATACTGAAACGGCTACCATTATTGGTATCAAACCAATAACGATTCATACAAGCTAAATCTTCTAATCGATAATTAGGCCAAAGAAAGAACTTAAATTTAATTAATTCATTTTTATCTTTATAAAGGGGTTTCCGTTCACCCAAAAATTGACTCCAGTTTTTTACATTGGTTTCGTTGCAAAATACTGAATTTCTATCGACGACATTCCAATTCAAAGAATTAAAAAAACTTCGAATTCTCAATTCTCTACGACGTCTAGACCATAAAATATTTTCAGGAACAAGCAAATCAAAATGAGTTTTTTCTGTATTTATTCTTTGAGTTTGAGGTTGCAGAATGAATTCGTCAAAATTCTTTTTATCAACATATCTTTGTTCTCGGTATCTTTGATTAGTTTGGTGTTTACTTTTATGAACCAATGAAATACCTATGGTTTGATACATAATAAATTGTCCATTATGTTTTACAGACAACCGAATAGGTTCGATAATCAATACCCCCTTCTTCATCAAGTCTGTAAGAGGTAAATTTGCCTGAATCAGCATTATATCCAAACTCATTTCTCTCCTTTGAATTGACGATATAGTAATTTTGGTTGGATTTATCAGTCGAAGCAGGAGACAATATACCTTGATATTTTCGAGCATTCTTTTATTCAAAGCATCGTTCCATCTCAATTGAAAAAGCAAATAACGTTTCAAGAACAAATCTAGTTCTGCTTCCGTGTTGCTTTTGTATTGTTTTTTATTTTGACCCTTTTTTGTGTCTGATTCCACGTAATCTTTTTCAAGATCGGTTTGATGTTTTGAAAAAACAGGGCTCAGATTTCCTTTGTTTTCTATATCTGATCCACGCTCTCTTTGACTTGGGGGTTCTTTTGTTTCTTGACTTCGATTCTTTATTTTTTTATTTGATGGTAGAAAAAAGTTTTGTTTTTGGTTTTTATTTTGAATAACATTTTCATTTGTATTCAAATTAAAAAGAAGGAATTTGCTTGGTATAATCCACGGTTTTATTTTATAGACATTATAAAGTAGTACAAATTCTGGGAAGAACCAAAATTCCAGATTCAATATGGGACGATTAAATATTTTTTCATTCATTCCCATCCAATCAAAAAAGACTTTTTTCGAATTTTTTTGAGTTTTTTCTGGATTTTGATGAGTTGTAAGATAAAAAACCCCTTTTTTCTCAATTTTATCAATTATTTGATAATTATTAATACCAATTTTAGTATTTGGATTACTGTTGGTATCGATCTTAACCCAGGCTTCAATATCTCCTTTTTGTCTAAGAGAAAAATGGATAATTTTCCAATCAAAATATTTTCTATCGAGATTTCTTTCTATATCTAGAATATTGACCTTTCTTAGATAATTATTGATATGAAGATTGCCGGGCATATCAACAAAGTTGTGTTTGGACGTGTTGGAATTATACGAAATTTCTAAGTTCTTCTTTACTTGAAAGGGTAATCTAGAAAAAAACGAGTCACTTTTATTTTCATAATTAATTGATTTATATGCTAAAAGACCATATCTATAACATTTTTTAAAATTATCTTTTTGGTTTGATAATGAATAGAGTTCCGAATCATTTTCTTTTTTGTAATGAATTAATTGGTCTTTTTCATATGAATTCCATTTGTTTAAGTTTCTATTTTTATTTTGAGCCATACAACTTTGATTAACCTTAGTTCGCCATTTTTTTGGCATTAATCTAGACCATCTAATCTGAGATAAATCGTATTGATAATGCCATCTTAACCAGTTTTTCCATTGATTGATTCTATAACTCTGAAGTTTCTTATGTTTTAATTCCGAATGAAATATTCCTAGTGTTTTAAAATAGTCCTTTATTTTAGTCTTAAGGAAGCAAGACGTTGTGTTATATTGAAGAACAGATCTAAATTTAGACAAATTAATAACTTGGGTTTGTGATAATTTGTAAAATACATATGCTTGTGACAAGTAGGATAAATCACAAAAAATATGTGAATTTTTCTTACTAATATTATAAAGTGACTTTTTTATAGTCGAAATAAAGATAAAGTGAATTTTTTTTTTATTAGTAATTTTTTCTTGATTTATTTCATTATTGGAGATT